TATAATGTCTCTTTAATAGATCCCCCGCTAAACTGAGCGAGCATTCAAATAGCTGTCCCACATTCATTCGTGATGGTACTCCTAATGGGTTGAAGACCATATCAACAGGTGTTCCATCTTGCAAATAGGGCATATCTTGTCTAGGCAAAATTTTTGAAATGATACCCTTATTTCCATGTCTTCCGGCGACTTTATCACCTACTTGGATTTCACGTTTCTGTGAAATATATACACGAATCATTTCTGGATTATAACGGGAACTTCCCCCTTTCTGGATCCATCTCACATCAATAACGCGACCTTTTCCACCCATAGGTAGTTTTAGAGAAGTTTCTTTTGCAGTGGATACCCGAATTCCAAGTATGGCTCGTAATAATCTATCCTCCGGTGCATACGACGATTCATTTGCTGTCTGAGGCGTTAATTTACCTACTAAAATATCACCAGTTTCTACCCAAGAACCCAGCATCACAACCCCATTTCTGTCTAAATTTCGGATTAAATGAGACTCTAGGTGGGGTATTTCTTTCGTGATTTTTTCAGGCCCTTGACTTGTCACATGAGTCTGAATTTCGTATTTCCGTATGTGAAAAGAAGTATAAATATCTTCATATACTAGGCGTTCGCTAATTAGTACTGCGTCCTCAGAATTGTAACCTTCCCATAACATATAAGCTACTAATACGTTTTTTCCTAAGGCAAGTTCCCCCCCAACTGTAGCCGCACCGTCCGCTAAAATTTGTCCCTTTTTAAAGCATTTACCCCGCGAAACCTGAGGTTTTTGATGCATACAAGTATTTTTATTGGAACGTTGATAGATAACTAATGGAATACTTCTAGCATTAGTGTCCCCGTTACTTGAGAAAATAATCTTGTGAGTATCAGTATAAATAATCTGTCCCTCGTGTTCCGCTATAGCGGAAACCCCCGAATCTAGGGCTGTTTGGTGTTCCAGCCCAGTTCCAACAATGCACCTCTCGGATCGAGAAAGCGGAACTGCTTGGCGCTGCATATTAGAACTCATTAAAGCTCGATTCGCATCATTATGCTCGATAAAAGGAATGAGGGAAGCCCCAATAGAAAAATATTGAAAGGGAAAAATACTTCGAAGGCGAATCTGTTCCCATGCAATAGTCAGGAATTCTTGACGGTATCGGGCCGGAACAACCTGTTCCTCCTGAATACCCGGATTCAAGGCCAAAGGATTCCCTGCTGCTACCATATAATATTCATCTCTATTCGGTGCTAAATAAACTATCTGTGCTTCTTTTGATCTTTCAGACATTTCATAAAAAGGACTCTCTATGGATCCCCAATAACCAATCCTCACATGAATGGCTAAAGATCCAATAAGTCCAACATTGATTCCTTCGGACGTGTCAATTGGACAAATACGCCCATAATGGCTAGGATGGATATCTCGTATCCGAAAACTAGCAGTTCTCCCCGTCAACCCTCCAGGGCCCAAATAACTTAATTTTCGTCCATGCACGATTTGTGTCAATGGATTAGTTCGATCCAAAACTTGAGATAAAGGATGTAGTCCAAAAAATGATTCATAAGTGGTTGTTAATGAAGTTGAAGTTATCAAATTTTTGGGAGTAGGTATCAATTTATGCCGGATTGCTCCACATATAGTTCCTCGAACCGCATTTTCTAAACGAACAAGAGCCAATCCGAATTGATCCTGTAACAGATCCGCTATAGAACGAATACGTTTATTTTTCAAGTGATTCATATCGTCAAGTGTACCCATTCCAAATTTGATTCCGATCAAATGATCCGCAGCAGCCAATACATCTCGTGGTAACAAAAATGTATTGTTTTGGGGTATGTCAAGATTCAGTCTCTGATTCATATTTTGTCGACCAACCCTTCCCAATTCACACCTTTGTTGAAAAAATTTCTTTTGTAATTCCTTACAGAAGGACTCAGAAAATACCGGATCCCCACCTACACAAGCAAATTGTTGATAAAACTCCAAAATAGCATTTTCCTTTGACCTAATTTTTTTTTTCTCCTTATCATTCAGGAAAGACAAGAAAATCTCGGGGTAACAAACATTATCTAGAATTTCTCTTAGATTTGAACCCATAGCTGATGATAGAACTAGGATAGATATTTTTTGTTTCCTACTTACTCGGGCCCATATCCTTGCTTTTCTATCAATTTCTAATTCTGATCTTCCTCCCCAATCTGATATTATGGTGCCGGTATAGACAGAAATTCCGTTATGGTCCAATTCGGAACGGTAATAAATACCGGGACTTTGCAATATTTGATTAATCACAATTCTGTAAATTCCATTTACTATAAAAGTTCCCAGGGAATTCATTAGAGGAATGTTTCCAATAAAAATTGTTTGTTCTTGCATATCTCTACGGGTTTTCAAAATTAATCCTGCGGGTACATATAATTCAGAAGAATATGTGAGTGATTCATACACGGCATCTCTTTCGTTTATTAAGGGTTCTACTAATTTATATCTTTCCACAAATAATTTAAATTCAATTTCTTGATCTGTATCTTCAATTTTTGGAAACTTATGAAATTCTTCCGCCAAGCCCTCATCAATGAACCTGCAAAATCCCTCAAACTGGATCTGACTAAATCCAGGTATTGTGGACATTCCCTCATTTCCATCATTCCGGAGCATCTTAATCTTCAGTTTCCTCTTTATCGAAAAATCCCATTATTTGCTCACTATTCATCGAACTATATATACATATAAGGATCGATCAAGCAATGATGGAATGTATATTCTGTTTACTAAATTACATGAAATTTTAGCCAACTTCATCTTCATATATATATATTTCATATATATATTCATATATGTATATATGAATATATGAACGTGAACGGAAACGAAACATAGGAGACGTAAGTTTGAATTTTTTCAAGATACAAATAGAAATTAATTGATAAAGCATTCCTGGAAACTTAAACTTATGGAATCTTGTATAGAATACCCAAATGGAGCGTAATATCTAATATCATAATAATAGGTAAAAATGGGATCCTTTTGGGTAAAAAAAAAGGATTCGGGATAAAATAGAATTTCTATGAATAAGATATAATCAGGGAAATTGAGTTGTGTAATAGGAGTAGGAGTTTATAGTTTATTAAGTTAAGTTTATATTTATATAAGTGCGTGCCGATGTAACTATATTACCTATCCGCATATCAGATCCTTTATCGTAATTTGACTTGGGACAATAGGGGTCCTACTATTATTATAATCAGAATTTTTTTTTTACATATATTCAATGCAAATGAAACCGCGGAGATTTTATTTTATATTAGGAATACGCATAGAAAAGAGACCCAACTGGGTCTCGGTATCCGTGTAAAAAGTAAAAAATTCTACTCCGAAATTGACATATACATATATATGTAATAAATTGTTGTCAATATTTATCTTGTATCTTGGCAAAGATTGATTATTTAATCTAATGGATACTGATAAATTCCGTCCTATCATAAATCAATAAAATTTTCTTAATTACATTAAATTAAGAAAACGCAACAATTTGAGATACAAAAGGAACCTTTTACGAATTCAAAGAAAATCGTTAAGAGTTCCAGTTTGCCCTGAAATTTCCAGGTTGTGACGGAAAATCTACCCCTTCTTCTTAAATATTGAAGAAGGGGTAGATTTTCATTTTTAAAAGTTTAGTAAAATTTCATATTTTCAATTGAAATGTAATAACTTAACTTAGACACTTAAGTTATAAGTTAAGTATGGTTAAAGTTAAAATATACTTTGTTTTTATTTTAATAATTATATAAATTTTTTAATAATGATAATTATAATTGTTAATATAATTGTTAATTTTATTTTTAATTTTAAATATATATTAGATATATATAATAAAATATATTTTTTAACTAATTCAAAATTCGTAATAAAAAACTTTAACCATTCTCGATTAATATATATATAATATATTCCATATAACGCAAATAAAACAAGTAACCATTGGTATAAACGTTTACGAGATAAACGATTATTTGTCTGTTTTTCATCAAAAAATGAGTGCATCTGACTATACCCCCTTTGCGTTTTGTGCAAATATTTATATTAAAATTTTATATATTATATTTATATACGAAATTACATTATATACGAAATAAAATTACATAAAATATATTTTTTAATTTTTTTTTAATCTTATTAATCTTAATCCGTATAAAATCGTTAATAATAATAATCAACTTTAACTTTAACCGTTCGGATTTAGAATATATCAGTACGTAACATATTATATTACATATAATATACAAAGATGCGCATGCTAAAAGTGAGAAAACAAAGTATACATATAAAATCTCACAGACCTCTCTCAATTTCAGCTCACAGAACATTCTAAATTGAAACAATTCATAAAGCAATACTAATAATATGTCCATAAATATAGACATTGTTTTTTGAAAAATTATCATAATTCAATTTATATTTAAAAAAAAAAAAGTAATTATATTATAATATTTTAATATTTTAATGTAATTATAATATAAATAAAGAAATGGTTAATGATATAATGATATCTAATTAAAAAAAAAGTCATTCGCTTCACTAAAGAATAGTCATTCGCTTCCGAAATGGAATACAGATTTTATTATATAGAATATGGATAGTTCTATTTTTGTTTTGATCAGATTTGGCGACATAGCCAAGCGGTAAGGCAGGGGACTGCAAATCCTTTATCCCCAGTTCAAATCTGGGTGTCGCCTGATCAACAAACAAAAGATAAGGAACACTCCATTTATTTTTGCTCCGAGGATGAAATAAAGAATTGTACAAAAAACTTTCAGTACTTCCCAACTCTCTTACACTACTCTCTTACACTACTCTCTTACACTACTCTCTTACACTACTCTCTTACACTACTCTCTTACACTACTCTCTTACACTACTCTCTTACACTACTTAATATTACTTTACTTTCAGTACTTCCCAACTCTCTTACACTACTCTCTTACACTACTCTCTTACACTACTCTCTTACACTACTTAATATTACTTTATATCTACTTAGACTTTTGATCTACTCACAGCATTAGTTTATATTGACTTGACCATTTTAAAAAATGGACTTAGTATATACTATACTGATGCATAGTATCATGATGGTAGTTGGGCGTATATGCCCCCATCGTCTAGTGGTTCAGGACGTCTCTCTTTCAAGGAGGAAACGGGGATTCGACTTCCCCTGGGGGTACCACGAAAATAAGTTGATCGTGGATTATTAATAATAAATAAAACGGAAATAAATTCTTCCAGGGTCGATGCCCTAGCGGTTAATGGGGACGGACTGTAAATTCGTTGACGATATGTCTACGCTGGTTCAAATCCAGCTCGGCCCATAAATTCGATGTTATATGATATAATCAATTTGCCCTACAGAAATGCTTGCTGTATACTATATAAGATAAGAGATCCCTCTTTTTTAAGATAAGAGATCCCTTTCTCTATCCACCCCTTATCATTCGTTTTATCTTATCTTTCCTTCTATCGGTTCGGTGTAGACGATGTAAACTTAGTTCGTTTATAAAAAAAATATATCAAAATAAGATCAATGTCAAGTATCAAGTATTATAAACTTAGTTCATTTATAAAAAATATATATCAAAATAAGATCAATGTCAAGTATCAAGTATTATAAAAGAGTTCGTTTATAAAATATATATATCAAAATAAGATCAATGTCAAGTATCAAGTATTATAAAAGAGTTCGTTTATAAAATATATATATCAAAATAAGATCAATGTCAAGTATGAAAATAAAATAAGCAAAAATGGGTTTTTCTATTTATTATCTATTTTTGGCAAGAAAATAAACCGTGGGTTACTAGTAATCTGCATCCGTGTCATTCTCACTATACTCGATATCCATGTGGATATGGGGTAGTATATCAGTCGTGTCTCTGGTACAACACGACAAAGATAATTTCCTCTGAAACTAGTAAGAATACTTATACGCCTCACTGGGATTGTAGTTCAATTGGTCAGAGCACCGCCCTGTCAAGGCGGAAGCTGCGGGTTCGAGCCCCGTCAGTCCCGAACCAGGATCTGATGAATTGAGAAATGTATTTTTCAATTTTCTGCGAAAAGGAAGAGGAAACAAGATCTAATCCCCGGTAGGGGCCTTTGCTTTTTATTTCATATTTATCATCAAACAAATAGAGGAATTTTTATTTATTTCACTAGTACTGATTGATAAGCGAGAGAAGTATCTAGAATAGATTGGCATAATTTGTGGTATTACTATTTTAATTTAAGAGATAGTCGTTTGACTTTCTTTTCGACCATTCTTCATCTCTTCATCAATGAAATGGAATAAGTGATATTTTTAGAGGGAATACACACAAATTGTATTCCTTTATTGTATGATACATAATGATAATGAACATAACATAATACTTCAAAAGAGTCCTTATCGGGTTAAACAAACAACAACATTTTCCAGTTCAGATTTGGTTTGTGTATCTTCAATGACTAATAGAAAACAATCTATCTCCTTCAAATTGTACACTGAATATGCTTTCCAGTCGCAATCCAAGATTGCGATACTAATCAAATAAAAGACCGAGCGGCGCCCCCTTTTCTTTTTAGTAAATTTGTTGAAACATATCATACCCCTTTTAAACCTTCCTTTTTCCCATCTTACTTTTTCTTCTATTCTATTTTTTGTTTGGATTTGTGTGTGATCCATACAACATACAGGTCATATAAGACTTTCATTGTTGTATATGTCATAATTGTATATGTATATTATATATATATTAAATTTTATATATAAAATTATCTATGTATAATGTATATATATTAAGAAAAGAAGAATTAGAAGAATTAAAGTAGGTTATGGAAAAGAATAGAAATAGAAGGGGATGAAAAATTCAATAGGATTCCTAATTCAATAAAAAACCCCCTTTCGAATTTACTATGGGGAAAAGATCCTCCTATGGTATACTATTCAATTTTCGACGACGAATCTATTTGATCGAGCAGATATTGTTATTCATAATATTGATTCGATTCAGTATCACCCGGATGCAATTCATTCCACTAAATTTACAGGAATCAAATTTCTCATCTCTATGGGATTAGATCCCGAGTTATTATGAAGTAAAAAACCCATGAAATTATGGAAGTCAATATTCTTGCATTTATTGCTACTGCACTCTTTATCTTAGTTCCTACTGCTTTTTTACTTATCATCTACGTAAAAACGGCCAGTCAAAATGATTAATTTGACTAAAATTGGAACTATTTGTTCTTATCAATGATTGAACAAACAAAAGAAAAGAATTCAAACTCCAAGTCTTAAATGAAATGATCCGGCTGAAATCATAAATATCTGAGGTGAGGTAGTATGTAGAAAGAACTATGCTATATAATTCTTTCTACCATACTATCTAGTACTATACTAGTATTTATTTATACTAATTAGAATACTATACTAGTATTTATTGGAATAGAATATTAAAAATATAGAATATTAAAACTATATATTCTAGTTATCTAGTTAGATATTTTCACTATATTATCTATTTATTATTATCTATTTATTATAGTATATAAATACTATATAATATATAGTATATCTAATAATATAGTATATCTAATAATATTATGTTATATATCATATCATTACATATATAACATTTATATTATATGTATACATTATATATATAGTATATATATATAATAATTATAATAATATATTAACTATATATAATATAATTATATAATAATTATAATAATATATTAACTATATATAATATAATTATATAATAAATAGTTAAATAAAATATAATTAATATATAAATAAAATATAATTAATATATATGAAAATATTAAATATATTAACTATAATATAATAATTACTATATTTAATACACAGTATATAATATAAAAATAAAAAAAAAAAGCTTCGCAAAAGGCTCAATGATACAATTTCGTTATTCAATCAATTATTCAATTAGTAATACCCCTAGAGTCCACTCCTTCCCCATACTACGAGCGAGAGGGAAAATGTAAAGACTACCATTAAAGCAGCCCAAGCGAGACTTACTATATCCATATGAATTATGTCTCCTATGTTTATAAAAGAATTATTCCATTATCGATCCATAATCATAGTGGAATCAATGGCGCAGAGTCAAAATAGAATTCTGATTTAAGGCTATTGATGAAAAAATCCAATGAATCTACCCATAACAAATTCCTATATTCTAAGATTGGGGGTGGAATCGGAAAGCATTAAGCACAACTACGATACGTACACCCTTTATTGGGAAACGAAATAGCAAAAAATGCTCCTATCCGATGTAGTAGTGTAATTTAATTTATTAATTGTAAGATAAATTTAGTATAAGTATAAGTATATTTTAGTATTAGTATAAGTATATTAAGTATATAAGGTTATATAAGGTATAAAAATATAAGAAAAAGGGGTCTGGGATTCCTTAAGTTCGGGCAAAAATGAGTCTAACGGAAAAGAAAAGGGTAAAAACCTCACTAAATTTCTTTTCTTCAATTTTAATTCCAAAATAGGAACTCGTTGCCTCGTTCATTGTTCAGAAAAAAAAAAAGAATTTTTGCTTTTGTTTTGGGGTAAATAAAATGGATTGTTCTTAAACGAAACCCTATACATGTATTTATCTATAGTATGTATTATATGTTATGCTCATAATATGCATATATGTATTTCACAATATGTATATAGTAAGTATGTACATATACTAGATATATAATATACATACTAGATATATACATCTCTTATGCGGTACACTCATAATGGAAATGACTAATTTATGAATCGAATAAAACGAAAACGGGCCCTTTTAACTCAGCGGTAGAGTAACGCCATGGTAAGGCGTAAGTCATCGGTTCGAATCCGATAAAGGGCTTTTCTACTAAACTCAAGTTTTATTTTAGTCTTCGTTTTTCAGCGGAAAATAGAAATATTTTTTTTTCTAAAAGGGGGGGTAACCGTCATTATAATGACTTCTGATTATTATGAGTTATAGTTAGAAAGTTAAACATAATTTTATAAAATAAAATTTATATTTATTATAATTATAATATAGTAAATTCATTAGAATATTTCATTTTATTAAAAATGAATTTAATTCAATTTCAAATTTTATTTTATTATAATAACTAATTGCACTTATTAAATAAAACAAGTATATCCCGTACTGACATAGTAATCTTGATTATTAAATTTTTGAATCCTGGGGCAGAAATATTCTAGAAATATTCTAAATATCCAATCGTTAGTATGAATTGCAAAACAAAGTATTCTTACTCCTACATTGTTCTTATCAAACTGAACTCACCAGAAAATTTGAAATCAAGAAAAGGTAAGTGGACCTAGCTCACGGAATGATGGCTCTATCAGCTATTCTGATATTTAAATTTGATATAGATAAAATTGTACAAGCGGATTTTTTCCTTAGACCCCGCACCGCAAGTCAAGAATTTGTCGATATTTCCGATTTCATCTTCTTTTCTTACTAGATGCTCCACAGGAATAAATCACTATTCCCCTGCATATAAAAGCTTATTTTGAAAATCCATTTTTCAATACCTTTCCTTGATTTCAGAATCGATATTGTTCTTCCTTCCGCCAATGCAACAAAGAATGAACAAATGTGAGAAAGGGACTTTCATTTCCAGTCTAACATTATTAAAATATAAAATTTAGGGGCAGAAAAAATAGCGAATTTTCTGACCTGTTCTGTTAAAAAATATACTCTGGAATATGAGTCATAGGACAATTCAAGGTTCAAATACTTAATTTATATAATATTTATATAATATTTAATTATATTAAATATAATATATAATTATATTAAATAATTATATTTAATTAAGGACTTATCAATATCAAATAATATAAGGACTAATGGAATCGAACTCTAGAATTTGCCTGGATTGGTTTGTGGGCCAATAGTAAAGAAGAATTTGTATCTTCGAAACCCCCAT